TTGCTCAGCTTATTACTAGCACACTGAAAGAGAGGAATAGATATGACTAAAAGCCTACAGAAACTCTCTCTACCTCCCAAAGCTCTGATTTCATTGATGGAATAAAGGGTTCTGTCTGGTCTTCCTAAGGATCGATTGATTGCCTTACCTCTTTCTTTCGACTTAAGCCAAGACGACTAGCCAGCCTACCTTTACTCCGTCCTTCCAAGAAGACCGCTTGAACATCTCTTTCGGCTGCATTATATATCAAAAGAAGGGGAATAGAAGCTGGGGAAGCATTATTAGAAGAGAAGGATGGATGGAATTCAGGCACCTTTATCGGATGAAGAATACCCTACTCATGGGAGTAGGAATATCTCCTTATAGCCGTTTATAGAATAGATGCTTTTGTATTTGGATCAGTCTCCCCTCTAAAGTCATTTCTTTCTTTTCTTCCTTTAGTCATAGAAGCAAAGAGATACCAACTTCAGAGGTCTAACATCGGTCGAGCCATATCTACATGAATCCAATTCCTATCAATATCACTAGTCAAGAGAGTACGTTCTGTCTGAAAGCAATTCCAAAGCTTGATTCCTATCTTTGAACTCTCATTCCTAATTGTGTATATAAAGTTCAGTGAAGAGATCAAAGCACAACGGGAGGGGTAGCACAAATAGAGAGATGAAAGCTGGGTGGTGGGTTCCTTTGCTTAGCAATTCAGCATTATTGAATATGATGAGAAGAAGGGAAAGCTAGGATCACTGCCAGCGCGGACACAGATTTCCTCTTCTATTATAGGTGCGCTCGATTCCCATCCCATTTAAGGAGAAGCTGACTTTACGAGCATTGAGTGAATACCAGCCAAGGGGAAAACAGGCTCCATATGATAGTGTGTCTGTCCTCTTTACTTGCCTTTTACAGGTTCGACCAGGTTTAGCAGTTGCAGAATGATTTTCATTATGAATAGATAGAAAAGAAAAGGGCTGAAGTTATTCCATTCCTCACAATACATCTTTAAGGAGCTACCGAGGAAGAAAGCAATAATGATAAAAGGAAAATGCTGAAAACAAGGTCCCTGATAACAGCTTATTTTATTAGAGAGAGAATGCTCCTGCTATAGCACCCACCGAAGGTCGAGATAGGGAAGAACTATCGGTAGAGGCTGCTCCAGAGGGGGTTCAGGTTGAGGCTTCTGACAAGGAAGGGGAACCATTATTATGATATAGAAAAACAAAGGAAACCTATCCATAGTAAACAAGAACTAGGGCGCCCTCTTCCTTTGCGAAGTTGAACTAAGAAGTGGCATCGGTCTTTTCTTTGAATAAGCTATTTGGAAAGATAGGGAACTTCTTTCGGTAGAAATGGAATTGGAAATGGGACCGGTTAGAAGTCCTTGAATACATAGCTTCCGGGTGTGATTGAACTCTTGATCCTTCAAGGGAGCTTCTTGTGAATGGGAATGAGAAAGCTCAGAGAAAGAAGTGGGTTGGTTATGGTATTATGCTGTCTACGTTGAAAGAGTTGCTGACCTTTCATCTGGCATTTCCTCTGTCAATTGATCAGACCTGAGACGAAGGAGAATTGGGAGTGAACTTCCTTGTCTTCCCAGTTGTGCTGAAACATTCCTTGACCTTCTTATAGACGGATAGATTGAAGCTGTCCTTTTCCTATTCTTTGGCCCGCCGCCTACCTCTTATAGAACCCCCTTGGCCCCACTAGCTCTCATTCGCCGGACAGTTCTAGAATCGGAGAGAAAGGGCATTGCCAATAGAATGAAGACCAAGGCACTATGTCCTATTGATAGCTAGTAGTTCCAGTTGCTTTTTCCTCGTCCTAGTCTTCCTCTTTTGATGAATAAGGATATGTACCCTTTTATGCAGTTGATGGTAAATTCCCTCTTCTTCACTTCCTACTCTCCAAAGCGCTTACCTTGGATTCGATGGAGTCCTCTATAGGTAGTTATCCGGTCTTTCCCTTCTCTATCTCGGTGGAAAGCAACTCAACTCTGCCCTTACAACGGCTTTGGATGTGTTCTACACAGCTTCTTCAGAAGTATTGAGTTTTCTTGTTCTGTCCTTTGGCTTCTTCCGACGTCTCATCCCTAGTGAAGTTGTCTCCATCAGCTGTTTTCGACATGATCCGTGGTATTCATCCTAGGAGTCTGGGCCGTGTCTCAGTCCCAGTTCGGTAGGGGAAATCAAAAGCTAGGGTGACTTCAGAGAGCCCCTCTTCTCTTGTCCTAGTCCTGTGTTACTAGTCTAAGTAGTTCTTGAATGAATAGCTTTAGCAGTTCCTCTTGTTTTCCCACCAGAGGCTAAAAGAGACGCCGTGTTGATTGTCTTCCCCGTCCTAGTCTTTGCTTCCGGGTTTGATGTTCTTTCCTCAGCATCTCCGAATCGCACAGGGAAAGGGAATCCACCTATACTCAGCTAGGGGTTTCAGTGGAAAATGCTTCCTATTCTTCTATTGGAATTGTCTTCATTGAAGTTGAACAAGCGTGGAATAGAATAGGCAAGGTTGGAAGCTCTTTGTTCAGACTCTTCAGGAAGGAAGGAACTATCCAAAAATCCAAGTTTCGATGTCCTATAGTATGTTCCGGGTAGAAATTTTGGGAAGAAAAATGAAAAATGCGTGAGAACCTTGGTATTGGCTTCCCCTTCCCCGGCTTCCTTGGAGATCTTCTTTCTACTTTATACGTGTTCAGTCTTTTAGTTATGTCTTGCCTAGTAGGAAATATTAGACAACGGGGTTTCAAGTTCTTGTCCGTGAAGTCCTTGAGTGAGTTCGATGGGAATCTCAGTCACTCATTCAATTGCTGAGTATATCAAGTGTTAGAAGAACTGGGTTCCTACGATGCTTGATAGAATGAGAGTACGAGACAGAGTTAGAGTAGGCAATTGAATAGGGCTTTCTACGCGACAGAGTTTGCAGTGAATTCGATGCGTCTACCTGCGTCAGGTTCACTGAGAAATATCGTAAAAGAAGATCTCTCGAGCGATTGATAAATTATCGTAAGAGAAGCAAAAGAATGTTACGTCCAATTATTCCCATGTTTTTCCTTGGTCAACAACCAAGCAACTACATATATCTAAAAAAGTCTCTCCCTTCATGTTAGGGTAGAGCAGAGCAGTCAAAGAATTCACTCTTTAAATGAAAAGAAAACTTGAGATTTATCAATATGGGTCTCAATTAGATCCAAGCAATCCGAGTCGGTATTCTCCCAGCGATTGGCTGGAGATATCCATTTCGGAATCTACTCCATCTTCTTCTAGTTGTTCTATAGGGGCCCCACAGGTCTCCAATAGTTCAGATAGCGAGCTGGCTAATGAGTTCTTGCGAAAAATCGCTCAGGAGCTCCAACGGCGTATGGAGGAAATCGGTATAGACTTACCGTCTTCCATACCGATGGATTTTTGGATAACTTTCCATATATTGGGTGAAGAAGAGGCTGGGGCGCTAGACCCCTCTTTTCTCATCGATGTCCTTGCGGATCTCCAACTCCCTGCCCCTATTCTGAGTTGGTATTGGGAGGTTGCCTTCGACTCTCTTTTCCTAATCTGGACTTAGACCTCACAAAGAATGTTATTGTTATGCCCATGCCTTTCTTGGTCGGACCAACCCAACCGGTGATTTCCGACAAGTCTTTCTTCATTTTTCGAGCAAAAAGCGGAACTAGAGGGATGAAATGAAAAGCAAACTCATGTTTCCACTTCATTTTCATTACGAAGATGTTTCACGTCAAGATCCGTTGCTCAAACCGAATCACGCCAACGTTATGGAAGTTCCTGGATTGTGTGAAATAAGAGTAGTACCAAAGGCAGCACCTTCTGATTTCATAATCCAAAATGGAAAATTGGCTATGGAGATTCCGTGCAGTCAGAAATTCATACAGACACACAGGGGTTCGACAGGAAAGTCGTTTCGATCCAATCCATTCTTGGGGTCAAATAAAGACAAAGGATATATCAATGACCTAGCACGACAAAGCACTCTCCGAGGGCATGGAATGTCTAATTTTTTGGTCAGAATCTCGACAGTAATGTCTCTCTTAGATTCTCCGGTCGAAATACGGGAAAACTCCATTCAATTCTCGATGGAAACGGAGTTTTGCGAATTCTCCCCGGAACTAGAAGATCATTTTGAGATCTTCGAACATATTCGAGGGTTCAATGTGACTATTGTTACTTCCGCCAACACACAAGATGAGACTTTACTACCGTGGAGCGGCTTTTTGCAAAAAGATGAGGGTCAGTAAGATGTCGGAAAAGCGAAAGATATGAGATAGAAAAGGTAGATTGCTCGCAGCTAAAAGACGAAAGCTTTATAAAGCCTCCCGATCTTCCTAAGTGACTCCCGAAAGCGAAAGATCGACCACTATTCTAAATATAGTAAGGCGGAGAACTCTTGTTCATTGGAGCGCCGGAGTGCGGAGGTTGTTCCCATCATTGAAGTCAGAGTGTGGGGCTGAATGAGAAAGAAAAAAAGTGCTTTGTTTCGTTGGAAAAACCAACGCAAATAGAAAATGGACTTTCAAAAACCTACTTCTAAAGATAGATAGAAAGGGTTTGAAAGAGTGATTTTCTTTAATTCTCTCCTTTTTTAGGATTAGGATTCTTTCTCTCACACAACACACCTTTGCCTTCTTTCTTCAAAGAAAAGAGGAAGAAAAAGAAGAAGCGGGCAAGGATGTGGAAGAAAGGGCACTTATATAAGTGAAGTTATATATATAATAGAACCAGAACGCTAAAAAGGTGAGGGAATAAGAGTTGTCACAATAGAAAGGGAAATGACTATAAGGAACCAACGATTCTCTGTTCTTAAACAACCCATATTTTCCACACTTAATGAACATTTGATAGATTATCCAACCCCGAGCAATATTAGTTATTGGTGGGGATTCGGTTCGTTAGCTGGGATTTGTTTAGTCATTCAGATAGTGACTGGCGTTTTTTTAGCTATGCATTATACACCTCATGTGGATCTAGCTTTCAACAGCGTAGAACACATTATGAGAGATGTTG